CTTCTATGTCAAAAAAGCGTATTCGTAGAAATATTTGGAAGAAAAAGGGATATTGGGCAGCGGTAAAAGCTTTATCTTTAGCTAAATCTATTTCTACCGGGTATTCAAAAAGTTTTTTTTGTCCGACAAATAGGTAATAAAGCTTTGGAATAATCTGAATCGACATGACTCAATGAATTGGATGATTTATAAAATCAAAATAAATAATTCACGTGTTTTGAACTCCTCTATATGAAATAGAACTGAACCGGCTGTTGTGGTATGTAGAAGAAAAATTCTTCTATCTATTGGGTTCTAATAACAATACTATTTTATTTATTTATTTTGAAAAAAAAAGAAAAATAAAATAAAATAAAAGGTTTGATTTTTCATTAAAGTCAATTTTTATCATAGGAGAGATGGGATTGTTATTTTCCCCATCAATTCACTTTTCACAATAATTTTTTTATTGTGAAAAGTGAATTTGATTGTGTATCCCAAATAGTTATACGCCATTAATATTTTTGGAAAAATTTGAAACAAGTATGAATGACGCTCCCTTTATGAAAAATTTTTTTCCATAGGCGGGTATAAAATCTGTAGTAAAAATTACTGAATCCTTGAAACTATGAAAATAATGGATTAAAATATTTTAAGACTTTGCTTTGTAACTTTTCGGATCCCCTTTAGATCGATATTTATGTATGAACAAGAAGTCAATCTTCCGCAATCCAAAATGGATTCGGATATATAGATTGATCAATTCTAGGGTCCAAACGTAAGATCTTTTTTAGATATAGATTTTCTTTCTAATAGACTTTATTTAATTTATATGTAAATTACATACCTTATGAGAAAATAAAATTCTAATAGAGATTGAAACTCTTTTATTTTATATGCAGCCCAGTACCTAACCAGTTTGGTAAATCTTCACACGACGAATTATGTATACAATCAGGATCCCAACTATTAATACAGTTTGAATACCAAAATAAATAAAAATTTACAGAAAGCCCTTGGATCTAGTTATCCAATTGTGATACATAAAAAAGCCTATTTATTTATTTTATTTTGTTCATTGAACATGAATTATCAAAAATACTGAAGGGAAATTTCTTAGTTCTAGACCTCAACTGAGGCCATAACCGCCTAGTTCCAACTGTTCCGAGAGAGTTTATACTACGTGAAAACCCGTTGTTAAAAATGACAGCACATTACAATAATGTTATTGAGCGTTCAAATATTCATTTGAACAAGTCTTTATTCGTCGATTCTAACGTTTCGTTTCCTAAAACATATTGCATTGAATTCTTCAATATTGACGATTGAACATCATATGGACTATTATGACTTTGATCAAGCCGCTATGGTGAAATCGGTAGACACGCTGCTCTTAGGAAGCAGTGCTAAAGCATCTCGGTTCGAATCCGAGTGGCGGCATCTCTAAGGGGGGCACAAGAAATCCTATAATAAATATAGTTCGGAACTACAATTTTGTAATTGGGACCCCTTTTTAAGAATTTTTTATGATATTTACGACCCTAGAACATATATTAACTCATATCTCTTTTTCGATCGTTTCAATTGTTATTACGATTCATTTGATGACTTTCTTAGTCCATGAAATTGTAGGACTATATGATTCGTCAGAAAAAGGCATGATAGCCACTTTTTTCTGTATAACAGGATTATTAGTTACTCGTTGGATTTATTCGGGACATTTTCCATTAAGTGATTTATATGAATCATTAATCTTCCTTTCGTGGAGTTTCTCCATTATTCATATGGTTCCTAAAATGGAGAACCACAAAAAGAAAAATGATTTAAGCACAATAATCGCGCCAAGCGCTATTTTTACCCAAGGCTTTGCGACTTCGGGTCTTTCAACTCAAATACATCAATCTGCAATACTAGTCCCCGCTCTACAATCCCAGTGGTTAATGATGCACGTAAGTATGATGGTATTGAGCTATGCAGCTCTTTTATGCGGATCATTATTATCAATAGCTCTTTTATTCATTACATTTCGAAAAAACATAGGCATTGTTGGCAAAAGCAATAATTTATTAATTGGGTCATTTTACTTTGGTGAGATCCACTACTTGAATGAAAAAAGAAGTTTTTTACAGAGCACTTCTTTTCTTTCATTTAGAAATTATCACAGGTATCAATTGACTCAGCGATTGGATCATTGGAGTTATCGTATCATTAGTCTAGGGTTTACCTTTTTAACCATAGGTATTCTTTCGGGAGCGGTATGGGCTAATGAGGCATGGGGATCTTATTGGAATTGGGACCCCAAGGAAACTTGGGCATTTATTACTTGGACCGTATTCGCGATTTATTTACATATTAGAACAAATCGGAATTTGCAAGGCGCGAATTCGGCAATTGTGGCTTCTGCGGGATTTCTTATAATTTGGATATGCTATTTTGGGGTCAATCTATTAGGAATAGGACTACATAGTTATGGTTCATTCACATTAACATCTAATTGAAGAAATGGACTAAATACATAGGAATATCAATCCATATAAGGAAAGTTTGTGCGAGTTTTTGAGGACCATTTAGTAGTGATTGAAAGTGTAAATGGTTCTCAAAAACTCGAGATGTATCTGATTCCAATTCCGATTCACTTCATTTTTTCTTTTGTTTTTTCATTGTACAGTGAACGATCTTTTAAATCACAGGATTATTTGACGTCTTATTGATGAAAACTATTTATAAAAGTAATTAGATAGAATAGTTTCTGCCTTGTCAACTGATAGTGAGAGAAGGAAATCGGGATAAATACCGATACCTATTACGGGTAGAAAGATACAGATCGAAACAAATAGTTCGCGTGGTCCAGAATCCAAAAAAGAAGAGTTTGGAACATGAAACAGCTTGTATCCATAGAATATCTGACGTGACATAGATAATGAATAAATAGGAGTTAATATCATTCCAATTGCCATTACAAAAGTAATTATGACTTTTGGCATTAAAAAATATTTCGGACTAGTAATTATTCCAAAAAAGACTACCGATTCTGCAACAAAACCACTCATTCCTGGCAACGCAAGAGAAGCCATCGAGAAACTACTGAACATGGTAAATATTTTTGGCAGGGGGATGGCTACTCCTCCCATTTCGTCGAGATAAACAAGACGTATTCTATCGTACGTCGTTCCTGCCAAGAAAAAAAGTGCAGCGCCAATAAATCCATGAGAAATTATTTGTAAAATAGCTCCATTGAGACCCATATCGGTTATGGAACCAATTCCTATAATTGTGAAACCCATATGAGATACCGAGGAATAGGCTATTCTCTTTTTTAAATTGCGTTGACCTGGAGAAGTTGAAGCTGCATAGATTATTTGAATTGTTCCTACTATTATCAACCAAGGAGAAAATATCGAATGGGCGTGGGGTAATAATTCCATATTGATCCGAATTAACCCATATGCTCCCATTTTTAATAAGATTCCGGCTAGAAGCATACATGTACTGTAATGTGCTTCTCCATGGGTATCTGGTAACCATGTATGTAAGGGTAGACTCGGCGATTTGACAGCATAAGCAATAAAGAAACCAAAATATAATATTATTTCCAATTCCAAGGGATATGATTGATTAGCTGATGTTTCAAAATTTAATGTTGGTTCATTAGGACCATATAAACCCATACCTAGAACTCCCAGTAAGAGAAAAATTGAACCCCCCGCAGTGTACAAAATAAACTTTGTAGCTGAGTACAGACGTTTCTTACCTCCCCACATGGATAAAAGTAGGTAAACAGGAATTAATTCCAACTCCCACATGATGAAAAAAAGTAAAAGGTCCCGAGAAGAAAATAATCCTATTTGACCGCTGTACATTCCTAACATTAGGAAATAGAACAATCGTGAATCTCGAGTAACTGGCCGAGCCGCTAAAGTAGCTAAAGTAGTGATGAATCCCGTCAGTAAAATGGGTCCTATGGAAAGTCCATCGATTCCTAGTCTCCAGTGAATATAAAAAAAATTTATCCATTTATAATCCTCCTTCAATTGGATTAATGGATCGTCCAATTGAAAATGATAACAGAATGCATAAGTTGTCAGAAGGAGTTCTAACATGGAGATACAAATAGTGTACCAACGAACCACCCTATTTCCTCTATGAGGGAGAAAGAAAATTGATAAACCCGCGGATATTGGAAAAACGACAATTATTGTTAACCAAGGAAAATAACTCGTGATAAAGACAAGATAGACTTTGACCAGAAAAACCCGCACTCGAGAAAAATCGATTTTTCTCGAGTGCGGGTTTTTGTCGGTAAAAAGGAATCAAATGGATTCAAGTGGAATTGTATAAAACGTATCAATAAGCTAGACCCATGCTGCGAGTTGTCTCATGCCATAAATAAACCCGGACACTCAAGAAATCTGTTGGACAAGCGGATTCACATCTCTTACAACCTACACAGTCCTCCGTTCTTGGAGCAGAAGCAATTTGCTTAGCTTTGCATCCGTCCCAAGGTATCATTTCCAATACATCTGTGGGACAAGCTCGTACGCATTGAGTACACCCTATACATGTATCATAAATCTTTACTGAATGTGACATTGGATTTATCTATTTTTTGAACGTTATCAATTTTCGATCTGGTCAAATAAGTAGTAACTGAATCATATATTGTAAACACCAGACGAATCAGTAGTTTACCAGAATTTTTTTGATAATCAATCTCCTTCTGGATCTGTTCATGAAAGAGAGCCAAGATATTTTGATATCTTACGTTTCAGCAAGTCATACGGGTTATCCATAACACACCAATTTTAATTAGTAAATATTCTATCTGTCTTTATTTATATCATTACGACTATCGACTATTTATTCAACAAATTCGATTGGTTGATACGAGTTGATTTTCTGTTACGATAGATCGACGAAATAATAGCCGGTCCAATAGCAGCTTCAGCGGCTGCAATAGCTATAACAAAGATCGAGAAAATGTCTCCTTTTAATTGACGACTATCAAATAAATTCGAAAATGTTACCAGATTTATATTAACCGCATTCAGTATAAGCTCAAGACACATAAGCGCTCTAACCATGTTTCGGCTTGTGATCAATCCATAAATACCGATAGAAAATAAATAGGCACTTAAAATAAGTATATGCTCAGTCATCATTGACCAACTCCTCATCAATCGAGATTGATTTCAATATGAACAAGAGTCAAATTTCACCGATTTGATTGACTAGAATCTAACAAGTACGAAACAAAGGAAGGTATCAGTAATAGATCGAACTAAAATTCAAACCCCTTCAATTTCATAGATAACAGTAAAATAGAAAAATAGAACTGAAGAAAAATTGATGTGATATGATAATCATAACACAGAACAAAACAGGGCCTTTTTTATTATTTTTAATTTCTAATTCTAAGTATTTATTACTGACGAGCCATAGCAATTGCACCTATCAAGGCAACTAAAAGAATTATTGAAATGAGTTCAAAGGGAAGATAAAAATCTGTTGATAAATGAATTCCGATTTGTTGAACGCTACTTGTCAGGTCCTGCTCTATAATCTGGTTTGATCTTGTAGTCCAAATAATCCCGTACCATGACGTATTTGAAATAATAGTAATTAGTGAAAAAAGAATACTCGTACAAACCAGTAAAGTGACTCCATCTCCAACTGTCAAAAGATATAAATCCTTGTAATATTCTGAACCATTCATGAACATCACAGCAAATATGATTAATACATTTATGGCCCCTACGTAAATAAGGAGCTGTGCAGCGGCTACAAAAAAGGAGTTAGATAGAATATGGAATAAAGATATACAAACAAGAACTAATCCCAATGAAAAGGCAGAATAAATTGGATTGGTAAATAATACCACTCCCAGGCCTCCTAATATAAGACCCGATCCCAGAAACACTAAAAGAATATCATGTATTGGTCCAGGTAAATCCATTATGTGTAAAATAAAAATAAGAAATAAATAAGTTGAGATATTTCATGACCTTACTGACTACTGACCGGGCCAGGAACAAGAGGGTTACCCCCCTTTTTTTTTTTCTTTTTTTTTTGGAAAGGATACGTTCCTAATTGAATTGAATCCCAGTGTGGTGTGGATTGATGTAGATACACTTATTGGACCAATCCTTCTTCTGTATCCGAAAGAGCAGTTGGAATTGTATATTTCGAAATCATTACGGATATTAGGATCTATTCTAAATCCAAATCAAGCCGTGATTCTCAACAATCAACGGTTATGTTTTGTAGTTACTAACCAACCAAAAAGAAAGAAACTACGCTCCTTTAGATCAAAACTGAATCTTAGTAATCGTTCTTGAATTAAGGAGGTTGGTTATCCATGGCTATTTTTATTTGAGTCGAATTCATAATTGGTCGAATTGTGTAATCTCCAATTACTGACATTGGTAACCGACCCAAAGCAATTTGATTAAAATTCAACTCGTGACGATCATAAGTAGAAAGTTCATATTCTTCAGTCATTGATAAACAGTTTGTTGGGCAATACTCGACGCAGTTACCACAAAATATACAGATTCCAAAATCAATACTATAATTAAGCAGTCGTTTCTTTCTAATATCTGTTTCCAATCTCCAATCAACAACGGGTAGATCTATGGGACATACACGAACACATACTTCACAAGCAATGCATTTATCAAATTCAAAGTGGATTCGCCCGCGGAAACGTTCTGATACGATCGATTTTTCATAAGGATATTGAATAGTTACAGGTAAACGATTCGCGTGAGATAAGGTAATCATGAAACTTTGACCAATGTACCTTGCTGCTCGTATTGTTTGTTGACCGTAATTCATGAATCCAGTCACCATAGGGAACATATCGTGGATATCTATGAATAAATTGATGTTTCTTTCTCTTGCTTGAGAGGGGTTATGAATTGCGAATATGGATTCTATTACAGTGAAAGAAGTTGGGAAGAAGTTGTCAATAATAGATTACCTAGGGAAACGGGTAAAAGAAATTTCCATCCAAGATTTAATAGTTGGTCCATTCTCATCCTAGGTAAAGTCCATCTTGTTGTGATAGAAATGAACAGGAACAAATAAGCTTTAGCTAATGTAATAAGGATACCAATTGTTGTTCCAAAGACTCCACCCGTTTTATTTATTCCGAAAAGTTCAGGAATGAATATGTACGGAATATATGGATCCCACCCACCTAAGTAAAGAACTGTTACAAATAATGAAGAAACTAGTAGGTTTAGGTAAGAAGCAACGTAAAATAAACCAGATTTGATACCTGAATATTCAGTTTGATAACCTGCTACTAATTCCTCTTCTGCTTCTGGTAAATCAAAGGGTAATCTCTCACATTCCGCTAGGGAAGAAATTAGAAAAACTAAAAACCCTATAGGTTGACGCCACAGATTCCATCCCCAAAACCCATATTTTGACTGTGCCTCAACTATATCAACTGTACTTGAACTGTTAGATAATCATAGTCGATGATGACATCACCGTTCCCATCGCTATTCCAGAACCGTACATGAAACCTCAGCTTCATACGGCTCCTCAACGGCCACAAAAAAATCGAAAGACATTTTTGGTTCCTTATTACTTTGCCATGTTTGTAGGGTGGATAGAGTAAAGATGCATCGGAGAGTTCTGAATTCGACCAAAGAAATTCTGTCTGCTATAAAAATAAATAAAAAGCGCTTCTGAATTGATCTCATCCTTTATTTTCAAAATCTAATTGATTTTTGTTTAGTAATAGCTTAATCCTTCAATAAAATACTCGTACTCGTTGTATCAATAGACGATCCATATCTTTCGATTACGAAAAATAATTAGACACTACATACACTAGTTCATGAATCATGATAGGGATTCCATCCGTATGAATATGGATGAGTCGGAGGAGATAAACAAAGACATCTTAGTATAGTATTCGGGTTTTCCTATTGTATTTTATTTCTTTCGTTCCTGTTCTTCTTTCGCACTAAAAAGAAAAAGAGGGATTCTAAACCAAAAAAGGAAAGGATTATTTCGTTCCTGATAGTTATTTCTTTAATCAGTGGATAAGAGCATACTCTGGATCAGAATCGTGAGGAAGTACTGCTTGATCATTTCTACCAACTTCAAGTCCTCATTATGATTCCTTTTATGGCAAAATATCCTCTTGGATACCTTACATTATCTCTATTATTAATCCTTTGTGTACCTTGGTGTTCCTAACCGTCCACTCATTTTTGATTGATCCCCCGTATGGTAATGGTAATACATACAATACAATTGTAGAAACTCTAAAAAGTTGATCTTTTGCGTCCGCTTCAAGTAATGGTGACTAATCAACCAATCTTGGGATAAACAATTTCTACTGCTTATGTTTGCTTTCACCTTACTCTCGTACATAGGGAATGAGAATCAATCTTTTGACTGCGAATTTATAAGCTGTTTTGTTTCACTCATATAACTATCTGGTTTAATTCATTGACCCGAATGATGAATAAAAAAAAAAAGAAAAATATTTACTCAACACATTCAACCCCTTTCCTAGAAAGAAAGGAAAGAGGTAAAGTAAAAGTTCATGTTCGAACGAATCACACGTAGAGATATTGATAACACGCATGGAGTTAACGGTATTTCATAACTAATGGATTGAGCAGCGGCTCGTAGACCACCCGAAAAGGAATATTTATTATTCGATCCATATCCTGACATAAGAAGTCCAATAGGAGCAATACTGGAAATAGCGATCCATAAAAAAACACCTATACTGAGATCGGCTAGAACAAAACGATAGCCAAAAGGAATTGCTGAATAACTTAGTAGAATGGATATGACTGCTATAGATGGTCCGATACTGAATAACCGAACATCTCCTCTAGACGGTAGAAGATCTTCTTTGAAAAGTAGTTTGATCCCATCCGCCGGAGCTTGAAGAATTCCCAAGGGACCGGCATATTCAGGACCAATACGTTGTTGTATCCCTGCAGAAATTTCTCTTTCTAACCACACAATCACGAGTACACCTATTGTGATTCCCACTATAGGAGTAAAAATAGGAACAAGCAACCATACGAGGCCATACGCCTCTTTTAAGGATTCCGATCTGGAAAAAGAATTGATAGCTTGTATTTCTGTCGTATCAATTATCATTTCAACGATCAACTTCTCCCATAATGATATCTATACTACCTAGTATCGTCATGATATCGGCCAATTTCATTCTTTTAACTAGCTGAGGAAGAATTTGCAAATTGATGAAACCGGGTGGACGAATTTTCCATCTCCAGGGAAAACCACTATTATCTCCGATAAGAAAAATTCCCAATTCTCCTTTTGGAGCTTCAACTCTCACATAAAGTTCTTGTTTCGACAATTCAAAAGTGGGAGAAGGCTTTTTACTAATGAATCGATATTTAAAATCATTCCATTCGAAATCCCCTGTCCTTGCTTTATCAAAGCGCCGTACTTCTAAATTCTCATAGGGCCCGCCCGGAATTCCTTCCAGAGCCTGTTGAATAATTTTTATGGATTCCGCCATTTCACTGATTCGTACTAAATAACGAGCTAACGAGTCTCCTTCTTTTTGCCATTGGACTTCCCAATCGAATTCATCGTAACACTCATAACGATCAACTTTACGAAGATCCCACTGGATTCCGGAAGCTCGTAGCATTGGTCCTGATAAACCCCAATTTATTGCTTCTTCTCCACCAATAATGCCCACTCCTTCAACTCGTTCCAAAAAAACGGGATTCCGCGTAATAAGTTTTTGATATTCAACAACTCCTGTTAAAGAATAATCGCAGAAATCCAAACATTTATCTATCCAGCCATGAGGTAGATCAGCAGCTACTCCCCCGATACGGAAATAATTATGCATCATTCGCATACCTGTGGCAGCTTCGAATAGATCATATAGCAATTCCCTCTCCCTGAAAATATAGAAGAAAGGAGTCTGTGCACCGATATCTGCCATAAAAGGACCAAGCCATAATAAATGAGAAGCTATACGACTCAACTCCAGCATAATGACTCTGATATAGCTGGCTCTTTTAGGTACTTGAATATTTCCCAATTGTTCTGGTGCATTTACTGTTATTGCCTCTGTGAACATAGTAGCTAAATAATCCCAACGTGTTACATAGGGTAGATACTGTATAATTGTTCGGTTTTCCGCAATTTTTTCCATCCCCCTATGTAAATAACCCAATACGGGTTCACAGTCAATAACATCTTCACCATCTAGAGTAACGATGAGTCGAAGAACACCATGCATTGATGGGTGGTGTGGACCCATATTGACTATCATGAAGTCTTTTCTTGTTTCCGGTACAGTCATATGTTTTCTTACCCTGATTCATTATTTCATGAATTGCTGGAAACGGGGTTCATCAAAATTCAAGATCCAATAAACCAAATAATTCAAACGAATCTTCCAATTAACCAATTTTTTGTTCCCGAATATCCAACTGACTAATTAATTCTTTATAACGTACTCTATTTTTCTTTGACAAATAAGCCAGTAGTCGTTGACGTTTTCCAAGAATTTTCCGCAGGCCTCTCTGAGATAAATAGTCTTTTCTGTGCAATTCCAAATGGGAAGTAAGTCTACGTATCTTATTGGTGAAACTGAATATTTGAAATTCAACAGATCCTTTGTTTTTTTCTTCTTGCGGAATAACCGAGATTAATGAGTTTTTTATCATAAAAATTTCTTTTTCTTTTTTCTTTCTTTTCTGATATTACTGATCAGAAATAATAATAAAGCCGCCCATTTAGGTCTGGTACGCACAATAAAATAATCTGGATTTAGTCATAAACTACTTTTGTCTTGTCTATCGAATCCAATTAAGAAATATAATTTTGAATTGGATTCGATAGAAAAACATGGTATATTTCGATGCTCACAAAAGGTAATGATTTGGACTTAAGAAAATTCTTCCGAATCATTCATAGATCCAATTGCTATGATACATCATTAAATCAGTATCGTGTATCAGAATGTAACATAACCTGTGTACCTCTGTATGCCTTTATCTGCTGGATATGACACGTAATATAGATATATAGCAAATGTACCATCAACTAATTCTGAAGTGGATACATATGTATCCTTGACATACTGAAACGACTTCCATTATTGGTATCAAACCAGTAGCGATTCATACAAGCTAAATCTTCTAATCGAAAATTGGGCCAAAGAAACAATTTGAATTGGATCAATTTATTTCTATCCGTATCAATATGCTTGTCCTCGCCCAAAAAATCTACACAGTACCTCGTGTTGTAGCGGTCGACCAATACTGGATATCTATCCACAATTCTCCCGCTTGCAGAATTAAAACAAATTCGAATTCTCAATTCTCTACGACGTCTAGTAGATGGAATATTTTCAGGAACAAGCAAATCATATTCTTTTTCTCGGCATATTTCATTAGTTTGGTGCTTATTCTTATGGACCAGGGAAATACCTATTATTTGATACATAATTGATTGTCCATCCAATTTTAGAAACAAACGAATCGGCTCGATAGTTATTATTCCTCTTTTTATGAATGTTGGAACATCTAGAATAGGATGCGTCAAACGCCGTAGTGTCGCCAGGAAATTCATACGAATATCTCCTATTTCTATGGAGTAAATATCAATATCGTTTGAATATTTCATCATCTTAAGCAGGAAACTAAATGTCCTGATATCCATTATCTCTGGTAGATTCAAAGAAGAATTTATGTTTAATTGAGAAACCAAATGTTTTCTCATTAATAAATCTAGTTGTGGCCCGCTAATATCCTTCTTGGATTGTCTTTGTTTTCTACGGTTTTTAATGTCTGATTCCGCGGAATCAACAAGAGGATCTTTTTGTTGATTTGGCGGATCTGATCCAAGATTCTTTTGGTCCGACTCTTCTTTTTCCTTTTCTTTTTCCTTTTCTTTTTCTTCAGCTTCTTTACGAAGATACTCTTCGAATTCACGAAGAAACCTTTTTTCTTGTTCGCTAAAGCTTTCATTATTTAAAAAAAGTAATTTAATTGGTATGATCCGCGGTTTACTCTTATATGCACCATAAGGTGGCACTAATTCTGAGAAAAACCAAGTTTCTATTTCTTGATTCGGTATGGAACGATATAGCATTTCTTCATTCATTCCCACCCAATCAAAAAAGTGTTTTTGATTGGGTGGGTTTTTTTCTTGATGAATCGTGAGAGAAAAAAGATCTTTATTATCCAATATTTGATAATTTTTAGTCCCAGTCTTAGTTTTTTTCTTTATGTTGGTCCCAGTATCTCTATTGATCCGGTGCTTAATACCAAAATTCTTTCTACTAAAATAAAGAATAGTTCTCCACTCCAAATATTTTCTACCCATATTTTTATCCGTATTGTTATCTCCTGGATTATCACTAATAGAAATATATGAGTATGAGTCCTTCTTGTCCTCATAATGAATATATTTATGTGATAAGAGATCATATCTGTAGTTTTTTGTGAATTTATATTTTTGAATCGGTAATGAATTCATTATATAATTTTTTTGTTTTTCGCAATGAATGGATTGGTCTTTTTCATATGAATCTTTTTTTGATTCTTTATTTTGACTCGTATGACGTTTCCTGACCTTATTTCGCCATTTTTGCGATACTAATCTAGACCATCTAGTCTGAGAGAAATTGTATTGATAATGACCCCTTAACCAGTTTTTCCATTCATTCATTCCAGAATTCGGAAGTCCTTTGGAACTTGATTTGGCATCCAATATTCCTAGTGTCCACAAATATTCTTTTATTCTATCCTTAAAAAAAAGACGTGCTCCGTGATCTTGAAGTACAGATCTCAAGTGATACTTATTAATTACTTGTGTTTGCGATAAATTGTAAAATACATACGCTTGGGACAAAGAAGATAAGTCCCGAGAAATCTCCGATTCCTCATTACTAATATTAGAAATATGAAAAAGCGATTCTTTGAGAGTCGAAATAAAATGAATTGTATTTTGATTTGTTTCAAAAAATTCTTCTTTATTTTTTTCAATATTATCAATGTATTTATTGATCATTTTTTTTGATGATTCAAATAAAGGTTGTGCGTGAATTCTGAAACTATTAATGGTACATAGAAAAATATCCACGTATATTCTTTCAATGAAAGAATTTACGAAAAATTCCCATTTACGTATGAATCGGACACTTTTTCCTTTTAATATCTGCCAAATATGTTTCTGTGATTCCGATCTTTTATCACCCCAATCCGTCTCGTAAGGACTACTACTATTTCTATCTGGAGTTAGAAACATTTTTCTCCTTTCTAGTTCTTCTGCAATATTGTTTATTTCTCGTATGACTATCATTCTCCTAATGAATATATCGTTCTTTTGTGTCCGCGAAAAATTTGTCCGAACCGCAGGACTACGTCGAACGGCCCGTTTTTTTTGAAACTTCTTACTGAGTCTGGAATCTTCTCGATTTTTATGCGGTTTATGTACTTTACTCAACTCAGATGGAAGTAGGAAACTGGAATTTTCTTTTGGAACTTCTTTTATTTTTTCTTTTTTTAAAAAAATGATTTTTTGAATCCGTCTTATTTTCTCTTCTAAGATTCCCGGCATTTCCTGTAGAAATGAAAACCCTTTTATTAAAAAAGATCTTATTAGAGTTGAAAAGCTTTTCTTTTTCAGTTCTTTTCTCATTCTTTTTTCGAGTTTTTTCCAAATGGGTTTAAAAAAAGAAGGTTGTTCTTTAAGAGGACCAAAAGGTTTTTCTTTTGCCCCTCCCCAGGGCGTTAAATAAAAAGAATCTTTGGTTTTCCCTTTTCTTTTATTTTTCCAATCCGCATTTCTTTTTTTCTCTTTCATTGGATCGGATCGTAGCTTAGATTTGCGCCAAGGTTTCGGATAGAAAGGGAATAGGACCTTTATCTGAATACCGCCCATTAACCAGTTGCTCGGAAGTTCTCTGTCTGATATTTGAACGCCATTATAGGTGCAGTATATATGTAGTTCTTTCTTCCAATCCCTCCAATCCGCGTCCCATTCGGGAGTTTGAAAGAAGAGCGCACGAACGATATTTTTAACTATTACCGTTGAAGGCAGTAGGATGTATTTTCTAAAAATCGATTGGGCTATTAAGCTGAGACTTCTTGATCCTTGCAGCCCCAGGACAACATCGTCAAATCCTTGGTATAGCATTTCATCAAAGAACTCCTTTTCTCTTTCCAGCAATGGATCGTCGCCTTCAATTTCCATCTCTTCTAACCAAATAGATTCCCTTTTTACCAGTTCTTCCTCTTCTATTTCAGAATCCGAAGTTGAGACTTCGAGTTTGGGATCTTTCCCCGACCAATTATGAAAAAGGTATTTCCATAATTCGATGATATTTACAAAAGATGTAAAAGCCGCTCCGCGTATTCTGCCCAAAAAAAGTGGAGACTGGAAGAGTGGTTGATACGCCCTCAAAATAGGTATTTTACGTCTTTGAGCGCGCATGGATCCTTTGATTAGGCCCCGATAAGGATCTCTCTCTCTTGGGTAATCTAGTAGTGCTATCTCTCCAACTTTTTCTTCTAGTTCACCATCAGAATTAACGTTGATCTCCTGATCGTCCTCATCACTATAAACTACCAAGCGGTCGTATTTTCTTAAAAGAACTTCATAGTACTCTGACGGTTCCTCCGCATCTTCTTTCTCCGCATCTTGTAAATCGGTATTCAAAATGTATGACCATCGAGGAACTTTTCTACGGATTCTTCGTCTTTCAATGATCTTAGACCTCCTTAGATCTGATCTAAGATATTGATCAATATCAGGTAGTAATATCTTGTGTATAACTTTCACAGTTATACTTGCATCTTCATCTCTTGTATTAATAAGTTCTGGGAAACTAATAACAAGGAGACGGTGGATCCTATTGATCCACGACTTTGTTGTGTAAATTCCGGGTGAATCCATTATTCTTCCTCTTAGTCTTTTCCGATATGGTCCGCTTAAAAAAGGATCATATGCTTTAGGCAAGTAATTTTGCTTATTCTTTTTATTGTA